GGGCAAAGAGGGAAGATTCCGCGAGACTCTGCTTGGTAAACGAGTCGATTATTCGGGGCGTTCCGTCATTGTCGTGGGTCCTTCACTTTCATTACATCAATGTGGATTACCTCGAGAAATAGCAATAGAGCTTTTCCAGACATTTGTTATTCGTGGTCTAATCAGACAACACGTTGCTTCCAACATAGGGATTGCTAAAAGTAAAATTCGAGAAAAAGAACCGATTGTATGGGAAATACTGCAAGAAGTTATGCGGGGGCATCCTGTATTGCTGAATAGAGCACCTACCCTGCATAGATTAGGCATACAGGCGTTCCAACCCATTTTAGTGGAGGGACGTGCTATCTGTTTACATCCATTAGTTTGTAAGGGCTTTAATGCAGACTTTGATGGGGATCAAATGGCTGTTCATGTACCTTTATCTTTGGAAGCTCAAGCAGAGGCTCGTTTACTTATGTTTTCTCATATGAATCTCTTGTCTCCAGCTATTGGGGATCCCATTTCCATACCAACTCAAGATATGCTTATTGGACTCTATGTATTAACGATTGGGAATCGTCGAGGTATTTGTGCAAATAGGTATAATCCATATAATTGCAAAAACGATCAAAATGAAACATTTGACAATAATAACTATAAGTATACGAACGAGAAAGAACCCTATTTTTGTAGTTCCTATGATGCACTTGGAGCTTTTCATCGAAAACGAATTAATTTAGATAGTCCTTTGTGGCTCCGGTGGCGACTAGATCAACGTGTTATTATCGGCTCAAGAGAAGTTCCTATCGAAGTTCAATATGAATCTTTTGGTACCTATCATGAGATTTATGGGCACTTACTAATAGTAAGAAGTGTCAAAAAAGAAATTCGTTGTATATACATTCGAACCACTGTTGGTCATATTTATTTTTATCGAGAAATAGAAGAAGCCATACAGGGATTTTGTCGGGCCTACTCATACGCTAGCTAAACTAAGTAATTACGCGATACCCGTGAAAATTCAGGTTTCTACGGCTTTACTAGGATCATAATTCCTTAATTTTTACGTGAATCAAGATTGAGGAAAGGAAGTTTTCAAATCACTGACTCAGACCCATTGTCGAATCCTACTCAGCAGAATATGGAGGTACTTATGGCAGAACGGGCCGATCTGGTCTTTCACAATAAAGTGATAGATGGAGCTGCCATGAAACGACTTATTAGCAGATTAATAGATCACTTCGGAATGACATATACATCACACATTCTGGATCAAGTTAAAACTCTGGGTTTTCAGCAAGCCACTGCTACATCTATTTCATTAGGAATTGATGATCTTTTAACAATACCTTCTAAGGGATGGTTAGTCCAAGACGCTGAACAACAAAGTTTAATTTTGGAGAAACACCATCATTATGGGCATGTACACGCGGTAGAAAAATTACGTCAATCCATTGAGATATGGTATGCTACAAGTGAATATTTGAGACAAGAAATGAATCCTAATTTTCGGATGACTGATCCCTCTAATCCAGTCCATTTAATGTCCTTTTCAGGAGCTAGAGGAAATGCATCTCAGGTACACCAATTAGTAGGTATGAGAGGATTAATGTCGGATCCCCAAGGGCAAATGATTGATTTACCCATTCAAAGCAATTTACGCGAAGGACTTTCTTTGACGGAATATATAATTTCTTGCTACGGAGCCCGTAAAGGAGTTGTAGATACTGCTGTACGAACATCAGATGCTGGATACCTCACGCGTAGACTTGTTGAAGTAGTTCAACACATTATTGTACGTAGAACGGATTGTGGTACTATCCGAGGTATTTCCGTGAGTCCTCGAAATGGGATAACAGAAAAAATTTTTATCCAAACACTAATTGGTCGTGTATTAGCAGACGATATATATATGGGTCCACGATGCATCGCTGCTCGAAATCAAGATATTGGGATTGGACTTGTCAATCGATTCATAACCTTTCTAGCACAACCAATATATATTCGAACTCCCTTTACTTGCAGAAGTACATCTTGGATCTGTCAATTATGTTATGGTCGGAGTCCCACTCATGGTGACCTGGTCGAATTGGGAGAAGCCGTAGGTATTATTGCGGGTCAGTCAATTGGAGAACCGGGGACTCAACTAACATTAAGAACTTTTCATACCGGCGGAGTATTCACAGGCGGTACTGCCGAACATGTACGAGCTCCCTCTAACGGAAAAATAAAATTCAATGAGGATTTGGTTCATCCCACACGTACCCGTCACGGGCATCCTGCTTTTCTATGTTCTATAGACCTGTATGTAACTATTGAAAGTCAGGATATTATCCATAATGTGAATATTCCACCAAAAAGTTTGATTTTAGTTCAAAATGATCAATATGTAGAATCAGAACAAGTGATTGCTGAGATTCGCGCCGGAGCATCCACTTTGAATTTTAAGGAAAGGGTTCGAAAACATATTTATTCTGAATCAGAAGGAGAAATGCACTGGAGTACCGATGTCTACCATGCACCTGAATATACTTATGGTAATGTTCATCTATTACCAAAAACAAGTCATTTATGGATATTAGCTGTAGGTACGTGCAGACCTAGTATAGTGTCTTTTTCTCTCCACAAGGATCAAGATCAAATGAATGCTCATTCTTTTTCTCCCGAGGAAAGATATATCTCTGACCTCTCAATGACTAATGATTCAGCGAGACATAAATTGTTTAGTTCGGATCATTCTAGTAAAAAAAAGGGGGGGATTCCTGATTATTCAAGACCTGATCGAAGGATATCCAATGGTCATTGGAATTGCATATACCCTTCTATTCTCCGCGAGAATTCCGATTTCTTGGCGAAGAGGCGAAGAAATAGATTCATCATTCCATTACAATTTGATCAAGAGCGAGAGAAAGCACTAATATCCCGTTTTGGTATTTCGATTGAAATACCTATAAATGGTATTTTACGTAAAAATAGTATTCTTGCTTATTTCGACGATCCCCGATACAGAAGAAGCAGTTCCGGAATTACGAAATATGGGACTGTAGAGGTAGATTCAATCGTCAAAAAAGAGGATTTGATTGAGTATCGAGGAGCAAAAGAATTTAGTTCAAAATACCAAATGAAAGTAGATCGATTTTTTTTCATTCCCGAGGAAGTGCATATCTTACCTGGATCCTCGTCCATAATGGTCCGGAACAATAGTATTATTGGAGTGGATACACCGCTCACTTTAAATACAAGAAGCCGAGTAGGTGGATTGGTTCGAGTGGAGAGAAAAAAAAAAAGTATTGAATTGAAAATATTTTCTGGGGATATTCATTTTCCTGGAGAGACAGATAAGATATCCAGGCACAGCGGCATCTTGATACCACCAGGAACGGGAAAAAAAAATTCTAAGGAATCGCAAAAATGGAAAAATTGGATCTATGTCCAACGGATCACACCTACCAAGAAAAAGTATTTTGTTTCGGTTCGACCCGTAGTCACATATGAAATAGCGTATGGGATCAATTTAGCAACATTTTTTCCCCAGGATCTTTTGCAGGAAAGGGATAATATTCAACTTAGAGTTGTCAATTATATCCTTTATGGGAATGGCAAGCCAATTCGAGGGATTTATCACACAAATATTCAATTAGTTCGAACTTGCTTAGTATTGAATTGGGACCAAAAACAAAATGGTTCTATAGATGGGGTTCATGCTTCCTTTGTTGAGGTAAGGACAAATGATCTAATTTGCGATTTCATAAGAATTGAGTTAGCCAAGTCCTCTATTTCGTATATCGGAAAAAGGAATTATATGGTGGGTTCAGGATTGATTACCCATAATGGATTAGATTACACCAATATCAATCCTTTTTATTCCAAGGCAAAGATCCAATCACTTGCCCAACATAAAAAAGGAACTGTTGGTACGTTGTTGAATCGAAATAAGGAATGCCAATCTTTGATAATTTTGTCATCATCCAACTGTTCTCGAATTGGGCTATTCAATGGTTCGAAATATAACAATGTGATAAAAGAATCAATTAAAGTGGATCCAATAATTCCAATTAGGAATTCGTTGGGTCCCTTAGGTACAGTAGTACCAAAAATTGCGAATTTTTATTCATCTTACCATTTAATAACTCATAATCAGATTTTGTTAAAGAAATATTTGCTACTTGACAATTTTAGTCAGACTTTCCAAGTACTTAAATATTGTTTAATGGATGAAAATAGAGGGATTTATAATCCCAATCCGTGCAGTAACAGCATTTTAAATCCATTCAATTTAAATTGGTGTTTTCTCCATCACGATTATTGTGAAGAGACACCCACAATAATTAACCTGGGACAGTTTATTTGTGAAAATGTATGTCTATTCAAATACGGACCACAGATAAAATCTGGTCAAGTTCTAATTGTTCATGTTGACTCCTTAGTAATAAGATCAGCTAAGCCCTATTTGGCCACTCCAGGAGCAACCGTTCATGGTCATTATGGGGAAATCCTTTACGAAGGAGATACATTAGTTACATTTATATATGAAAAATCGAGATCTGGTGACATAACGCAAGGTCTTCCAAAAGTGGAACAAGTCTTAGAAGTGCGCTCGATTGATTCAATATCGATGAACCTCGAAAAGAGGGTTAAAGGTTGGAACGAACGTATATCAAGAATTCTTGGAAGACCCTGGGGATTCTTGATTGGCGCTGAGTTAACCATAGCCCAAAGTCGTATCTCTTTGGTTAATAAGATCCAAAAGGTTTATCGATCCCAGGGGGTACAGATCCATAATAGACATATCGAGATTATTGTACGTCAAATAACATCAAAAGTGCTGGTTTCAGAAGATGGAATGTCTAATGTTTTTTCACCCGGAGAACTCATCGGATTGTTGCGAGCGGAACGAGCAGGGCGTGCTTTGGATGAAGCGATCCGTTATCGAGCAATCCTATTGGGAATAACGAGGACATCTCTTAATACTCAAAGTTTCATATCCGAAGCGAGTTTTCAAGAGACTGCTCGGGTTTTAGCAAAAGCTGCTCTACGAGGTCGTATTGATTGGTTGAAAGGACTGAAAGAGAATGTTGTTCTGGGGGGGATTATACCTGTTGGTACCGGATTCAAAAAATTAGTACACAATTCAAGGCAACACAAGAACATTCATTTGGAAATAAAAAAAAAGAATCTATTTGAGGGAAAAATGAGAGATATCTTATTCCACCATAGAGAATTTTTTAACTCTTGCGTCCCAAACAATTTCCATGATACATCAGAAAAATCATTTATACCATTTAATGATTCCTAAGAGGAGATTCATTTTATTTATTTTAACTATAATTATCTGGTCCAATTTTATTATTTGGTAATAAAGATAATAACGAATTAAAAGGAATTAATGGTTTGGGTTGTGTATCAACGGTCAATCCTCGGTAGAAGGTTCCATCGGAACAATTATTTATTTCAGGGTACCTCGTCTCTTTGTTTTTTTATTAAAAAAAAAGAGAAAGTGTGGGGAAAAATGACAAGAAGATATTGGAACATCAATTTGGAAGAGATGATGGAAGCAGGAGTTCATTTTGGTCATGGTACTCGGAAATGGAATCCTAGAATGGCACCTTACATCTCCGCAAAGCGTAAAGGTATTCATATTACAAATCTTACTAGAACTGCTCGTTTTTTATCAGAGGCCTGTGATTTAGTTTTTAATGCAGCAAGTAGGGGAAAACACTTTTTAATTGTTGGTACCAAAAATAAAGCAGCTGATTCAGTAGCATCAGCTGCAATAAGGGCTCGGTGTCATTATGTTAATAAAAAATGGCTTGGTGGTATGTTAACGAATTGGTCTACTACAGAAACGAGACTTCAAAAGTTCAGGGATTTAAGAGCAGAACAAAAGATGGGGAAAATCAACCGTCTCCCCAAAAGGGATGCAGCAATGTTGAAGAGGCAATTATCCACTTTGAAAACATATCTGGGTGGGATCAAATATATGACGGGGTTACCCGATATTGTAATTATCATTGATCAGCAAGAAGAATATACGGCTCTTCGAGAATGTGTCATTTTGGGGATTCCGACGATTTGTTTAATCGATACGAATTGTAACCCAGATCTCGCAAATCTTTCGATTCCAGCCAACGATGACGCTATAGCTTCAATCCGATTGATTCTTAACAAATTAGTATCCGCAATTTGTGAAGGTCGTTCTAGCTATATAAGAAATCGTTGATTAGGATTAATAATAATAAGATAAATCAATTACTTCAGACCTCTATAGATTTAATTTATTGGATCGGTTACTATTCCTGGATAAAAATATTAAAAATATATATATATATATATATAAGTACTGGGGATATTATGTGATTACTTGGTATCCTAAATATACGATTAATTATTAAAGCGGGTCAGTTGAGAAAGAGATGGTTGAATCAAAATAATTATTTTTTTTTAGTTCGATTTCTGTTAGAGGACAATATGAATCTTATACCATGTTCCATTAACACACTAAAAGGGTTATACGATATATCGGGTGTAGAAGTAGGCCAACATTTATATTGGCAAAGAGGGGGTTTACAAGTCCATGCCCAAGTACTTATCACTTCTTGGGTCGTAATTGCTATCTTATTAGGTTCAGTCACCATAGCTGTTCGGAATCCACAAACCATTCCGGCCGACGGTCAGAATTTTTTCGAATATGTCCTTGAATTTATTCGAGACTTGAGCAAAACTCAGATTGGAGAAGAATATGGTCCTTGGGTTCCCTTTATTGGAACTATGTTCTTATTTATTTTTGTTTCTAACTGGTCAGGTGCTCTTTTACCTCGGAAAATAATACAGTTACCTCATGGGGAGTTAGCTGCGCCCACGAATGATATAAATACTACTGTTGCTTTAGCTTTACCCACATCAGTGGCATATTTCTATGCTGGTCTTACCAAAAAAGGTTTGAGTTATTTCGGGAAATACATTCAACCAACTCCAATACTTTTACCAATTAACATCCTAGAGGATTTCACAAAACCTTTATCACTTAGTTTTCGACTTTTCGGAAATATTTTGGCTGATGAATTAGTAGTTGTTGTTCTTGTTTCTTTAGTACCTTCAGTAGTTCCTATACCTGTTATGTTTCTTGGATTATTCACAAGTGGTATTCAAGCTCTTATTTTTGCAACTTTAGCTGCGGCTTATATAGGCGAATCCATGGAGGGTCATCATTGATCATTGACTAGCTTTCGAAAATTTTTTTTTTTTACCTATCCCAATTAATGCGTGATTCAATTCAATATAATCGACTTGGTTAGAGAACATAAACATACTAGATAAAAATATGTATATACGTACGATCTAGAGTCGTAGCAGGAAAGATGCACGATATTACATAATTGTAAAAAAAAAAAAAATCTTAGGAGAAAAGATTCAAAAGATCTATTTCCTAAGATTTTGGCTCATTTATATTTATTTATATACCTCTTCAATTTATATTTAGATTTGTTCAGTCAATTACAATTCTTAATTTTAATTTGAATAAGAATTGTTATGTTATCCGTTTCCGGCGTGAGACTAAAAAAAGATGGCTTAGTAGGGGGGTTAAACTGGACATATGTAATATTTATAAGTCCGGAAGTCCAGCTCCTGCGTATGTTTCAAAGAATGATTATAGAATTATATTCAATATGAAAAGAAAAGCAGGTAGTTTACGTTATGGAAGAAACAAATGTATATGTGATATTAGATATTCACTAGTTATATAGGGACTACCCCTATATATTATTTCCCAGTTCACCGCATTTAGACGGATTCCAATGGAAGTCCTTCTGTTTTGTCTCTGATTATGGATTGAACGAATGAGCAGATGCATTCAAAGCAAGGGGTATAGACGAGTAAAGAACGAAGAGTTGAATGAACAAAAAAATGGTTTGGAATAAAGAAATGCAATAACTAGAACTGTATGCATATGGATTTACAAAAACTCCATCATGTATAGGAACTAAAAACGAGATATCGAAGAAGTTCTGATTATTCATTGGTTAATTTAATTGTATCATTAACCATTTCTTTTTTTTTGGGGGGGGTGCGAGGAGCTTAGCTTACCATGAATCCACTGATTTCTGCTGCTTCTGTTATTGCTGCTGGATTGGCCGTAGGGCTTGCTTCTATTGGACCTGGGATTGGCCAAGGTACTGCTGCGGGCCAAGCTGTAGAAGGTATTGCGAGACAGCCAGAAGCAGAGGGTAAAATACGAGGTACTTTATTGCTTAGTCTGGCTTTTATGGAAGCTTTAACAATTTATGGATTGGTCGTGGCATTAGCGCTTTTATTTGCGAATCCATTTGTTTAAATTAATCCGAGAAAAAATGTGAAAAAAGTACGTAACGTACTTTTTTTTTCTTTTTTAACTTAGACTTGCCATTTGCTTCTTTGAATTATATCACTATTTTACTCTAACAATTACTTATTCGTTGAGACAATACTCCCGGGAAGGACTGATTTGAGGATTAGGAATTAGCGTATCCGCTCGCTTTTTCCTTCCCGTTCTTCGTACAATGAAACCCCTTTTTTCCCTTTTTATGAAACGTTGCAACAAACGAGGTATTCACAATTGACATGAGACCTGGGACCTAACCGAATAAGTATCTTATTGTAAACAAAAAAATAATAAATTGAAAAATTATAAAATTCCATTATTTAATTTAATCTATTCCCATAAAAAAAAAAAAAAGAAATCAATCAAAAAAAAAAAAATAGGGGGGCGAGGTGATACAAAAAGAACTCTGTTCTTTGTTAGTCCTATCCATAAGAGGAGAACATATGAAAAATGTAACCGATTCTTTCGTTTCCTTGGGCCACTGGCCATCCGCCGGGATTTTGGGGTTTAATACTGATATTTTAGCAACAAATCCAATAAATCTAAGTGTAGTGCTTGGTGTATTGATTTATTTTGGAAAGGGAGTGTGTGCGAGTTGTCTATTTCAAGAATAGGCCGGATCTGACCGGCTGCACTTTTTTTTTTTATAAATAGGATAAATAAAAAAGGGTGCACGATCCCGACGAATTACTTCTGAATAAATTAGGAAATCATATGTAAGAACCATAGCATTTCGTAACTCATTGGTAAATTAACTTTGATTCTCTATCAACCAATAATGCGGGACCATTAACATGGTTAAAGCTAAACTGTTTGAAGTCCAGGCACAACAAGGTACTCTTTCTACCACTACGTTAATACCAAGATGGTTGAAAAATGAAAAATTCATAGTTGGTAATTTATCCGATATAGAACACTCATATCGATAAAATGATTTGAACCATTTCCTAGAAAAAGGGGCACCTCCCCTTTTTTTATCTAATGCTGAATCGACAACCTAACCTATGTATAAAAAATTTTTGGATTTGAATAAAAATAAAATTTGAATAAATAAAGTAAAGAATATTCTAATAAAGAACAAAAGAAATAAAATAAAGAAACAACTTTGCTGACAATTGACAATTACAGATACATATTTTTTTGTCTGGTCAGAAGAGTCCTCCAAATATATTCTGGTCTTGTATAATATAAGTTTCGATATCTTTGAATACGAACAGAAAAGAGAGGTTAGGCTCATTACATTAAAATATAAGTGAATACCCATAAATAAATTAAAAAATTGAGCGTGAGAGCCAAATGAATCGAAAGGTTCATGTTTGGTTCGGGAAGAGATCGTGTAAGTTGTGAAATTAATGGTAAGAAAATCTACTTTCATTAAATGATTTATTAGATAATCGAAAACAGAGGATCTTGAGTACTATTCGAAATTCAGAAGAATTACGTAGAGGAGCCATTGAGCAGCTCGAAAGAGCCCGGGCTCGCTTACGTAAAGTGGAAATAGAAGCAGACGAATATCGAGTGAATGGATACTCCGAGATAGAACGCGAAAAAGTTAATTTGATTAATGCCACTTGTGAGAGTTTGGAACGATTAGAAAATTACAAAAATGAAACCCTTCAGTTTGAACAACAAAGAGCAATTAATCAGGCCCGACAGCGAGTT